AATCAATCCAATCCAAAAAAGTAAAGTAAGGATTTCTTTTAGTTTAGAAATTGGGAAAGGTATTAAGTAAAAAGGAATTCAAGATGCAATTATATACAAAAAGGGGGAGATAGTTTCATCTATTTTGTATCGTTTTGGCGGCATGGCCGAGTGGTAAGGCGGGGGACTGCAAATCCTTTTTCCCCAGTTCAAATCCGGGTGTCGCCTGATCAACAAAAGACTCAAAATTCCTTATACTGAATACCGATATAACTCGACGAATTCTTCCCCAGCAGGGGGTATGATCCTTGTTTGATTCTAAGCAATCTGTAGGGGGCTGGCTGTAAATCCTTGTGTCTAGGATTCAATAAAAGAAAGATTAGAGTAGTGGAAGGGAATCGGTACGTCTTGATAGCCCTTCTACTACTAATATAGTTTCTACTAACTAGGACTTGAATTAGATTGGATAGCCGGACGGGGAATCTAATTAGTAGTTGTGGAAAGGGCAGAAGATACTTTGTATACAACTCACGAAAGTCTCTGAATGCTTGAGCATTTAATCAATATTAGATAGATTGGAGCTTTTTTATATAAAAAAAGTGCAAAACTAAAGAATTTCTTTTTGATAAACCTAAACCCTAGTTAAGAATTGGCTATTTTACGTTTACGATTGTTTCAAAGACAAGAGGGTAAGGATTAGATCAAATGGCAAATCGAGGTATGTGATGGGTAGCAATCTGTCTTGATTCCAAATTTTTATGCCTTTTTCTTATTTTGCTTATAAAGGAAAAAAAAGAAACACTAGGTAGGATTATCCTACATGTTCTATTAGTAACATTCCCTCAAGACTTCTAAGGGTGTCACTTCCTGTTGTTATTTTGCTTGGGCTTAATGTTTCCAGATTCTACTAGAAATCATATAAGAACTTATTCGTGGAATCAATGGATTAGTTCATCAATAGTGTTGGTCCAGAACAGAACCCCCCCCTTTTTTTTGACTCTGCACCATTGATTCCCCTATTATTAGTGAGCAATAAAGGAATAATTCCTTCATATTCATAGAGGTAGGGGACAACAATTCACATGGATATAGTAAGTCTCGCGTGGGCTGCTTTAATGGTAGTCTTTACATTTTCCCTTTCACTTGTAGTATGGGGAAGAAGTGGACTCTAAGGGTACTACGAAATTTAGTTAGCGTTTTTAACTATCTAATGAAATTCGTATTATTCATTTAATATTTTGGATTCTGGTGGAGTAATATATTAGATAAATAATACCTTTTCCATAAAAATCAAAGAGATATTTGACCGATTCCCATCGCATGTTCGTATTTCGAAAGTAAGAGGAATATAGATGATAGTCAATTTCTTCACAGATATTATTTTAGATTGATCTATATCAAGCCTCTATCGTTATAGAGTTTTATACATTAAATAACACTACTCAAAGAAATAGTATGGTAGAAAGAGTCATCTATTTTTTTCTACCATACTATTTCTTTTTCTACCATACTAGTATTCATAGAATACTGTTGATTCTAGTCCGCTCATTTAATTTCTTCAATCATTGATAAGAACTACGAAGTCAAGTTACATTCAAATTTAATTATTTTGACTGACTGTTTTTACATATATAATAAGTAAAAAAGCAGTAGGAACTAGAATGAACAGTGCAGTAGCAATAAATGCAAGAATATTTACTTCCATAATCTCATCTTTCGCTTTTTTTTTTACTTTGCATGCAATAACTCGGGATTTAATCCCATAGAGCCCCATAGAGATAATAAATCTTTCGCCTGTAAATTCAATGGGAGGAATTAAATTTCAATGAATGATATTGAATCGGCTCAATATCATGAATAACATCAAATTGGTTCATCATCGAGAATTTTATAGTATAACAGAGAAAGATCTTTTATCCATACCGAATCCAACATTTTATTTCTAATCCAATCAAAAGTTCCTTTCTTTTGCATTTTTTTATTTATTTCTATTATTAATATCCTATTTATTTGAATTAGTACTGCTGGGACGCATATATCAAAAGTTCAGTGTGCAATTTGCATGAGATAATTTGATCCTTGTCCCCCTTTTCATCTCTCCTTTTCTATGATATGAAAAGAGAGATGAATTGAGTATTTATTGGGTCCGCCGGGACTGACGGGGCTCGAACCCGCAGCTTCCGCCTTGACAGGGCGGTGCTCTGACCAATTGAACTACAATCCCAAGGAAATTAAGGTGTATAGAATATATATTTGTATGATCTCCATTAATCACTCTGTTGTAGCCGGGACGCAGGTGATATATTGATCACCCATAGGTTAAGTGACATGGATTAATAGTAATCCTTTTGTTATTGCCAAATCAATCCATCTTTCAATGATAAATAATAATCTTTTGTTCTTTACTCTTTTCCTTAGACTTTATACTTACAGATCCTGATATGAATCTAGATTCTTAAGAAGATTCTAATTTTTGATAACAAATAAATCAAAATAGGGGTATATCAGAAAGTTTTCTTTT